GAGGGGCACGCATGCAAGAAGGAAGTTTGAGCTTGATGCAAATGGCTAAAATATCTTCTGCTTTATATGATTATCAATCAAATAAAAAGTTATTCTATGTATCAATTCTTACATCTCCTACTACTGGTGGAGTAACAGCTAGTTTTGGTATGTTGGGGGATATCATTATTGCCGAACCTAATGCCTATATTGCATTTGCGGGTAAAAGAGTAATTGAACAAACATTGAATAAGACAGTACCTGAAGGTTCACAAGCGGCTGAATATTTATTCCATAAGGGCTTATTCGATCCAATCGTACCACGTAACCCTTTAAAAGGTGTTCTGAGTGAGCTATTTCAGCTCCACGCCTTTTTTCCTTTCAATAAAAATTCAATCAAGTAGAGTCTTGAGTTCAACTTTTTTTTGTGGCGAACAACTAGTTAGTTAGTTTATCAGAATCAAAATAAAAAAAAACCGAAAAAATGAATTTTTATTTGGTGACATAAGATTTAATTGTAGAAAGAATCATGCGGATAATTGTTGTTTTTTACCGATATTGCTGATTAGTAATATCGGTAAAAAAACAACAACATAAACAGCGAATTCTTCCTTCGAATTAGGAGGCAAGGCAAATAAAACGAATTTCGTGTTCTGTTCGCCTCTTCTATATGTATATATTTCAAATATAGAAAATATAGAATCTTGTTCTATATCTCCCAAGAAGTCCCCTTTTTATAAGAATTCCTGCTCTTGGGTCGGATTCTAACGAATCTTTCGGGGATTTTTAAATTTTTAAGAGACTCTTTTTTTATTAAAAAAGAAATTAGAAGAAGAGGATAAGAACAATATAAGAATAAAAATAAAAGAAGTAAGAATAATAAAGAAAGTGGATTATCATACATACATCTATTTCATGTAGAAAGATGAATAAGTACGTTTATTTAGTTCGACATTGCTTGCACTTATTATATATACTCACTTCGATATACTTAGTATACTAATATACGAATTATAATATGAATTATAATTATTATAAGATATCCTTATAACAATAACAGGTACAAATATTAAATCGAGGTACCCCATTCTATGACAATTCTCAACAACTTACCCTCCTTTTTTGTGCCTTTAGTGGGCCTAGTATTTCCGGCAATTGCAATGGCCTCTTTATCTCTTCATGTTCAAAAAAAAAAGATTTTTTAAATCTGATGTGGTCAAATCTCATCTAGTTTTTTTTTTCAAGACTTAGCGAACAAGGATATCCATTTAGTAGAATATTGTATAAGAATAACAGGTGGCTTTCTCCGAACATAAATGAAAAAGATCTTATACATGTGTAAACATTATATATGGACAGACGAATTCTAGCAATTAAAAAAAAAAAGTAGGCTGGGATCCGAACTCATGTCTGAAAGTAAAGTAAATCTATCCATATGTATGTAGCTATTGATAGGGAATCATATGAAGGGGATGCTTTTATTTTATTATATCTAACAAATTCGATTAATTACTACTAAAAGTTCACATCAGAATAGTACTAGTTGATGAGAGTTACTTCGGAAAAAAAAAAGTCAAGTGAATTTTTTTTTGTTATTCCATAAAATGCAACTGGATCTACTATGTATGAGTTGGCGATCAGAATATATATGGATAGAATTTATAGCAGGATCTCGCAAAACAAGTAATTTCTGCTGGGCGTTTATCCTTTTTTTAGGTTCATTAGGATTCTTATTGGTTGGAATTTCTAGTTATCTTGATAAGAATTTGATATCCTTCTTTCCGCCTCAACAAATCCTTTTTTTCCCACAAGGGATCGTAATGTCTTTCTATGGGATCGCGGGTCTCTTTATTAGTTCCTATTTGTGGTGCACAATTACATGGAATGTAGGTAGCGGTTATGATCGATTTGATAGAAAAGAAGGAATAGTGTGCATTTTTCGTTGGGGATTTCCTGGAAAAAATCGCCGCATCTTTTTACGATTCCTTATGAAAGATATTCAGTCCATCAGAATAGAAGTAAAAGAGGGTATTTATGCTCGTCGTGTCCTTTATATGGAAATCAGAGGCCTGGGAGACGTTCCCTTGACTCGTACTGATGAGAATTTGACTCCACGGGAAATTGAGCAAAAGGCTGCGGAATTGGCCTATTTCTTGCGTGTACCGATTGAAGTATTTTGAAAAAAGAAACTGCAAAATAAATGCTTTCTCAGCAGGAGGAAAACCCCTAAGAATCCTCCTTTTTCTATAAGCATAACTTACTTAATTAAAGTTTCTTCAGAACGCCTCGTGGGGCCGAAGCAAGGCAAACGTGTACGTGGCGGCCATAATATAAAACGAAACCTTTTTTGTTTTTGTCTGTCAATTTTTTTTTTCGAAATATTTGATATTTTCTTTTTTAATAACCAGGAAGTTCTTTCATTTCGAAATCAGAAATCATTATTGGAATCTTTATTTGAATCTTTCGGGCATTCATCAAAGGGGAGTAATTACTTCGAATATTTGATCAATTAAGATATCTGGAAACAATCTATTTTTTTATTATTTCTTCATTTGAATTCGAATTCGAAGTGGAGTCTTCTTCTATTTCTGTATTTTTTCTACACTAGATTCAAGGACTAACCTCTGAATCACAACTAAAAAATGAGGGCTCGATTAATAAATTAATAATTAATAGGCGCGATACCTTATAATAGAACTTATGCTTGATAGAAATATTAGATCGCATAGAGTCAACGAATGAGGTGACAATTCACAGATGAAAAAATGACAAAAAAGAGCGCATCTATTCCCCTTCGATATCTTTCATTTATAGTATTTGTAGTCTTTTTGCCCCGGTGGATCACTCTCTCATTTAATAAAAGTCTAGAATCTTGGGTTACTAATTGGTGGAATACTAGGCAATCCGAAACTTTTTTGAACGATATTCAAGAAAAGAGTATTCTAGAAAAATTCATAGAATTAGAGGAGCTATTTCTCTTGGATGAAATGGTAAAGGAATTCCCGGAAAGACATCTACAAAAGTTTCGTATGGGGCTCCACAAAGAAACAATCCAATTGATCAAGATACACGATGAGGATCATATCCATACAATTTTGCACTTCTCGACAAATCTAATCTGTTTCGTTATTCTAAGTGCTTATTCTATTCTGGGTAATGAAGAACTTGTTTTTCTTAATTCTTGGGTTCAAGAATTCCTATATAATTTAAGCGACACAATAAAAGCCTTTTCCATTCTTTTAGTAACTGATTTATGTATCGGATTCCATTCGCCCCACGGTTGGGAACTAATGATTGGCTATGTCTATAACGATTTTGGATTTTTTCATAATGATCAAATTATATCTGGTCTTGTTTCCACTTTTCCAGTCATTCTAGATACAATTTTCAAATATTGGATTTTCCTTTATTTAAATCGTGTATCTCCGTCACTTGTAGTGATTTATCATTCAATGAATGACTGAAAAACGAGTCAAGAAGAATGTTTCTTACGTTGTACCTAAGCAAAGCATTCCAGGTCGTACTTACCTTACTCTTTCTACCCATTCAGAGAATTCCTCCTATATTCCAGTAAAATTATTTCAGTAAATAGCAAAATCGTGGATAGGGAACTATACTAGCGACCTACCCAATTTTATTGTAGAAATTTTCGGGATCAACGATTGGACCATGCAAATTAGAAATACTTTTTCTTCAATAAAGGAAGAGATTACTCGATTCATTTCCGTATCACTCATGATATATATAATAACTCGGGCCTCCATTTCAAATGCATATCCCATTTTTGCGCAGCAGGGTTTTGAAAATCCACGAGAAGCCACTGGTCGTATTGTATGCGCCAATTGCCATTTAGCTAATAAACCCGTGGATATTGAGGTTCCGCAAGCGGTACTTCCTGATACTGTGTTTGAAGCAGTTGTTAGAATTCCTTATGATATGCAACTGAAACAAGTTCTTGCTAATGGTAAAAAGGGGGGGTTGAATGTAGGGGCCGTTCTTATTTTACCGGAAGGGTTTGAATTAGCCCCCCCCAGTCGTATTTCTCCCGAGATGAAAGAAAAGATAGGCAATCTATCTTTTCAGAATTACGGCCCCACTAAAAAAAATATTCTTGTGATAGGGCCTGTTCCTGGTAAGAAATATAGTGAAATCACCTTTCCTATTCTTTCCCCGGATCCCGCGACTAATAAAGAAGTTCACTTCTTAAAATACCCAATATACGTAGGTGGTAACAGGGGAAGGGGCCAGATTTATCCCGACGGGACAAAAAGTAACAATACGGTTTATAATGCTACAGCAGCGGGTATAGTAAGCAAAATCATACGAAAAGAAAAAGGGGGGTACGAAATAACCATAACGGATGCATTGGATGGACGCCAAGTGGTTGATATTATCCCCCCAGGACCAGAACTTCGTGTTTCAGAGGGCGAATCTATCAAACTTGATCAACCATTAACAAGTAATCCTAATGTGGGTGGATTTGGTCAGGGAGATGCAGAAATAGTACTTCAAGATCCACTACGTGTCCAAGGCCTTTTGTTCTTTTTGGCATCTGTTGTTTTGGCACAAATCTTTTTAGTTCTTAAAAAGAAACAGTTTGAGAAGGTTCAATTGTCCGAAATGAATTTCTAGATCCGCAAATTTATCAACATCAGGTTTGTAAAAAGAACAAAATTTTTGTTCGCAATTCCAATTATGTTATGTATGAGCAAAAAAATTATGAAAAGTCTTTTGCTTGTTTCTATTCTTTTTCGACCAAATGTCGGGAATTTCTTGTACTGCACTCCTAAATCATAGTATATATTGTGAAGAAGACTATTTTACTTTACCCCTCCTTTGTTTTGTCAATCCAAGTGGGAGGGGTTATCACGATTGTCTGATTAAAATATTTTAGAATGCGTCGGTAGTTTTCTATTCTAATCGAATCAAATTCGATTAGAACTAGATACTAAGCATAAGATAAGTAAGCGGAGAATATAAAGAAAGCAAGGATTAATAAGGGAAACAAGGGAATCAAAAAG